ATCCGGGATTATGTCACATCACTTATTCTTTCTACTGGATCTCACGGAGCCTGTTCATACACGACATGATCGAGTCTGATCATAGAAAAGATTCTCTTCAAACGAACCGGCCTATCCTCTGTATGGGGCTTACATGGTAGTTGGAACAAAGACACATTTATGGTTGTGAATTCAAATGTGGCAGATAAAGGCATCTATTCTGCACGGTCCAATCAATAGTTCAAGTCACACACTCCCATAATCCATTTTATCTTCGGAAAATTCACTTCAACTATGAGTGTCAAAAAAATAAAACATTAATATATTTTGGGGGAGTTGAAGAGAAATATCCAAATACATGTCTTATTCTTTTCAATAATCCATATTTGTAGCAATGAAATACTATTGATCCTATCCAAAGCGATAAATGATTGATTACAAACAGCTATGACATTTATTCTTTATAAGGGACCCGAAATACCTTGCTTACGTATCATTAAGAAGTGCATTAACATAAATACGGCAGTAAGAAGGGGTAATACAAAAGTGTGTAAACTATAAAACCGAGTCAAAGTGGATTGTCCTACACTAGCACTTCCGCGTAATAACTCTACCAAGGGCGATCCTATTACAGGAATAGCTTCCGGCACACCTGTTACAATTTTTACTGCCCAATAACCAATTTGGTCCCGAGGTAAGGAATAACCAGTTACACCAAAAGATGCGGTCAATACAGCCAAAACCACACCTGTAACCCAAGTTAATTCGCGGGGTTTTTTAAAGCCGCCGGTGAGATACACACGAAATACGTGCAAGATCATCATTAGTACCATCATACTTGCCGACCATCGATGCACTGATCGGATTAACCAACCAAAGTTAGCTTCAGTCATTATATATTGAACAGAAGCAAAAGCCTCCGTAACGGTCGGACGATAATAAAAAGTCATAGCAAACCCTGTAGCTACTTGTACTAAAAAACAAGTAAGTGTAATTCCTCCTAGACAATAAAATATGTTGACATGAGGAGGAACATATTTACTAGTTATATCATCCGCAATTGCCTGAATCTCAAGACGTTCTTCGAACCAATCATAGATTTTATTGAGATAGGTAAACCGAGCGCACCCCCCCCCGAGAACCGTATATGAGAATTTCATCTCGTACGGCTCAAACAGAAACACCAAAAGACCGGTTCTACCGGATATGTGTAATAGAAAGTTAAGTTCGAAACTTCTTAATTCTATGATTCAATCTTTTTTGAAGATACAAAAGAATAAAAATCCGAAAGTTCTGTCTTGTGGTTATAATGCCAAAACCTCAAGTCGGCTCATTTGTCTCTATGGTGATGATTATAGGCCTCTTGAATCTTCTATTTCCCTATTTTATTTATTGTTTTGTTCTTTTTATTTGTGTGGAATGCGACTTTACTACCGGGTTATTTATTATTAATAGGAATTCTCTTGTTACGACCCGATGAATCTATTAAAACCTCAGATTCATACTAGAACCACGATGATTAAATAAAACCCTTTCAAACTAATTCCAAAAATTCCTTGAGTAAGAACCGTTGGATTATCACTTATTCAATGTTGGATTATCACTTATTCAATGAATGGCTATAATGACTAAAAATCCAAAGAAACCTTTATCCTTTGATCAAAAAAGGCATAAATAGGAGTTTGAAAGAATAAAAACCTTTCGATTTATAACTTCTAAATCTTAACTCTTTGAAAAAAAAAAATGGAAGTCCGGCCACGAGGTCTGAATATTAACTATGAATCATAGTTCTAATAAAATTTTGTAATCTATTTCAGATATTCCGTGCTTCAGATACTAGACTGAATATCCGACGAAATAAAACCACCTCTATCAAGATGACAGACCCGTTCTCTGTACTATCCATAGGATCAATTATAACAAGTCACCCACTCATATTCCGGAAATACAGAAACAAAGAAATTCCACGATCGAACTACCAAACCAAAATATGATGGGATAAAAATCAGAGACCTAAACGCTTCCCTTTGTATTGAAAAGCTAGTTAATAGTTCTTATGAATCTAATTCATTGAAATTCCGTCCAGTAAAATGGAAGAATTATAAATCTCCAAAATAATAGATAGGAATACGGCAAAAAGAGCCATTGCGATACCCATCAAAGGAGTAGTTCCCCACCCAGGAGCTACTTTACCATATTCTGAATTCAATGGCTTCAATAAATCCCCTACAAAAGTTCGTCTTGGACCAGGTCTAGAACTACCCTCAACGGTTTGTGTAGCCATAAATCCTATTTTATATTCATTGAGATCTGTTGACTTTGTATACCATTCCGTTGTAAATAAATGATCTTATCATAGATACATTGTGGTCTTGAAACTATATAATAATGGAAACAGCAACCCTAGTTGCCCTCTTTATATCTGGTTTACTTGTAAGTTTTACTGGGTACGCCTTATATACTGCTTTTGGGCAACCCTCTCAACAACTAAGAGATCCATTCGAGGAACACGGAGACTAGTTGAAGTAATGAGCCTCCCAATATTGGGAGGCTCATTACTTTCAATTGAGATAATGAAAAATCATTTCACCTTTTTAGTTGGAACTTTAGGCGGTTCTCGAAAAAAGATAGCGAAAAAAATTATTCCTAAAGTTGAGACTAAGAGGAATGTATAAACCAATGCTTCCATAAATTCGATCGTGGTTTACAATTATAGCTTCCGTACCTGTTTAATTGGGATCGTCTCCCGGCTAAAGAAAGAGCAAGAGTAAAAGAAAAGGTAACGATTCAAATCAAGATTTTTCCGGTACCCTATATCAACTCACAAAACTAAAGACGAAAAAAAAAACAAAACAGTATTGTATCAGATTACTTGTCTTCTTGTAGTTGGATCCCCAAGTTTTTGGAATGCACCAAATTCCACTTGAGCATCCAAATCTGGGTCAATACCAGCAAAAACGTCTCTGAACAGGGTTCTAGCACCATGCCAAATGTGTCCGAAGAAAAAGAGCAGAGCAAACGAAGCATGTCCAAAAGTAAACCAACCCCTCGGACTGCTACGAAAAACACCATCGGATTTCAAAGTAGCACGATCTAATTCAAAAATTTCACCCAATTGAGCACGTCTAGCATATTTTTTCACAATAGCAGGATCACTATAACTGACTCCATTGAGTTCGCCGCCATAGAACTCAACAGTTACACCTACTTGTTCGACACTGTATTTCGATTCTGCCCTTCTAAAAGGAACATCGGCTCTAACAATTCCGTCTCCATCTACCAAAACAACCGGAAATGTTTCAAAAAAAGTAGGCATACGACGTACAAAAAGTTCACGCCCTTCTTTATCTCTAAAGATAGGGTGTCCTAACCACCCAACAGCGATTCCATCCCCGTTGTCCATTGAGCCCGCTCTGAATAACCCCCCCTTTGCCGGATTATTGCCGATGTAATCATAAAAAGCTAATTTTTCGGGAATTTTAGACCAAGCTTCGGATAAACTTTGATTTTCGGCTAGCCCAGCACCAACTCTTCGATATATTTCTTGTTGGAAGTATCCTTGATCCCATTGATAACGAGTGGGACCAAACAATTCAATCGGGCTAGTTGCCGAACCATACCACATAGTTCCAGCAACTACAAAAGCTGCAAAAAAGACAGCAGCGATACTACTGGAAAGGACAGTTTCAATATTTCCCATACGTAATCCTTTGTATAGACGTTGGGGCGGACGGACACTAAGATGGAATAGACCCGCCAATATGCCCAAGGTCCCTGCTGCAATATGATGAGAGGCTATTCCTCCCGGAACAAAAGGATCAAAGCCTTCCACACCCCACGCTGGATTTACAGATTGTACCCTTCCGGTTAGTCCATACGGATCGGATACCCATATTCCCGGACCATATAATCCTGTTACATGAAATGCGCCAAAACCAAAACAAGCCACCCCTGAGAGAAATAAATGAATTCCAAAAATCTTGGGCAAATCCAAAGAGGGTTTTCCTGTACGTTCATCACAAAATATTTCTAGATCCCAATACACCCAATGCCAGATAGCTGCCAAAAAGCATAAGCCAGAAAACACAATATGTGCACCGGCCACACCTTCGTAACTCCAAATACCCGGATTCGTTATAGTCCCTCCTGTGATACTCCAACCGCCCCATGAATTGGTTATTCCTAAACGAGTCATGAAGGGTATAACGAACATACCCTGTCTCCACATTGGATCAAGAACAGGGTCAGAGGGATCAAAAACCGCTAATTCATATAGAGCCATCGAACCGGCCCAACCAGCAACCAGAGCTGTATGCATTATATGGACAGAAAGCAAACGACCGGGATCATTCAACACAACAGTATGAACACGATACCAAGGCAAACCCATGGAAATACCCCTTTCTCAATGAAAAATAGACACTATGTAACTTTATTGCACTGGAAAAAAACTATACTATGGACCTTCTCCTTTTAGTGGATTATCTCGGGGAAAGGATTTATTTTTGTTCTATTTTTTTAGTAATAATGTCCTTTAGTAATAATATGGAACAATTTTGTTCGTAGGAACAAAAAGAAGCAGAGCAGATCTATTCTACACCCGATAAGTACCAATACGCAATGGTAGGAGGTTGATACCTTTTATATGAGTGACTGCATCTATATTTGTTCATCATTTAAAGGACCTATTTGAATTTGAAAGAATTTTCCTTTATTGATTCTGTTTTCCTTTTTTATAAACTTATTCAATCTATGGATAAAATATGACAAAAGAGAAAATATGATTAAAAAATGATAAAAGAAAGTATTATTAGGACAATAAAGTCATTGTTACGCTTTCACATCAAAGTGAGATATAGTAATTCATTTTTCTTTCATTTAATGCCTATTGGTGTTCCAAAAGTTCCTTTTCGAAATCCTGGCGAGGAAGATGCATCGTGGGTTGACGTATAGTGCGACTTGTCAGATATATTGGGTCATATGGTATTTCCCCGTTCTCTTACCCGATCAAGATACCCTCCCTTTCGCCCAAGAAAGATTGATTGAATTATCAAAAATTTGGAGCGTGAAATGCAATGAAGTGCAATTAAATCTATTTTTTAGGAGGGGGGTATACAGATTAATATTCTCAATTATAATTATTTATGGTTGGCTTGGTTAGACCAATAAAATGAAATATCCAGGCTCCGTTTAGAAAAAAAAAAAAAAAAACCAATTAAAAATTAAATTAAATTATATAAGATTAGATTCTTTTTATAATATATATAGAAGCGATCTCAAACTGTTAATCAATCGAGTAATACGATGAATGCATTTAATATTTACTTTACTACTTGGTCGGTGGGAAACATAAAACAAAATTGAAAAGAAAAAAAAGGGGGGGGTCGTAGCAAAAAGACGTGGTATTGTGGCATTTGTCCTATATGTGCAAATAAAAATCGGGCGGATCTTTACTCGGAGTAGAGCATAAACCTAAAAGAATTGAAGAGGACCATTCAGGAACAAGAAAATTACATCGCGATTTGGATTGGATCCCGATGCAACAATACATCAATGAGAAGTTAGTTCGATAAGTTTAGTTAATTTTTTTTTTTTATTTATAGGTATTTAATTTATATATAAATTAAACAGGCCAAAACCCACCTTTCTTGAAAAAAGAAAGAAAAAAGCCCCTTTGTTACAAGTGTAAAAGAGCCTGCTATGAATATGAAAAAAGAAAGAAAGCTAGAATGTACACATTGATTCTTTTTTTTTTTTTTCGCAATTTGTTTTGTGTTGAACCGTATGCATCAAAAGGTGCGTGTACGGTTCCTAAGGGATACGGTTTTATCCCAATCAACCGACTTTATCGAGAAAGATTACTTTTTTTAGGCCAAGAGGTTGATAGCGAGATCTCGAATCAACTTATTGGTCTTATGGTATATCTCAGTATAGAGGATGATACCAAAGATCTGTATTTGTTTATAAACTCGCCTGGCGGATGGGTAATACCCGGAATAGCTATTTATGATACTATGCAATTTGTGCGACCAGATATACAGACAATATGCATGGGATTAGCCGCTTCAATGGGATCCTTTATTCTGGTCGGAGGAGAAATTACCAAACGTCTAGCATTCCCTCACGCTCGGCGCCAATGATTTTTTTATTTAATTTGAAAGAAAAAAAGAAGACTATGCCTTCGCGCTATATGAAATATGAATATTAAGTAATAATAGCATGGCACCTCGAATTCGATATAAAAAGAAAATTTTTTTTTTTTTTTTTCAAAATACTTACATTATGTATCGAAAGAGTAGTTTGGGATAAAAGGTATTTCCAATTTTATCTGATCTGTCGGGAAACCTTTTTCAGCGTCACAAACTTTTTTTGTTTTCACAGCGAAGAGCTCTTAACAATATTGATGTTATGAAAGAATACGAAAAAAAAAATCTTATTTCTTAGTTGAAAAAAAAAAAAAACTTTGGGATTGCTAAATAACAGACGAAATAAATATATAAAGCAACGGAGCCATCATAGTATTTTTTAACTACTCCAAAAAGAAGGGTGGTTATTGGATCATTAACCTATGTAAATCTGATAGACCTTATTCTTTTTTTTTTTATTTATTCGATGTAAGGTAAAAAAGGGGGTATATAGTGAATTCCATTGTAGAGCCGTATGCAATGCGCAAAAGATGCCTGTACGGTTATTCGATTCTATCTTTTTTTTTCCTATTATTTATTTATTTTTTTTTTTTTTTTTTATTTTGTTTATTTAATTATTATTTTCTTATTTATTTTTTATTCTTTATTTCTATTTCTTCATTTCTTCGCCTTTCATCATGTCATCATGCAAGATAGAGGAACTATTTATTATATCATCAGGGTAATGATCCATCAACCTGCTAGTTCTTTTTATGAGGCACAGACCGGAGAATTTATCCTGGAAGCGGAAGAACTACTGAAGCTGCGCGAAACCATCACAAGGGTTTATGCACAAAGAACAGGCAAACCATTATGGGTTGTTTCCGAAGACATGGAAAGAGATGTTTTTATGTCAGCAACAGAAGCCCAAGCTCATGGAATTGTTGATCTTGTAGCGGTTGAATAAAAAATAATAAAAAATAACAGAACAGGGATTTCACGCAAATTCGCAATTTGATATTTTATCTTCTTACTTACCCTTACCCGGTTTAAGATTATATTAATTAATCTATTAACATATAAATGATTCATAATCGTCCGGTTAGGATCGATCTAAACCAGCTCATTATGTATATGATTCAACATGCCAACTATTAAACAACTTATTAGAAACACAAGACAGTCAATAAAAAATGTCACGAAATCTCCTGCTCTTGGGGGATGTCCTCAGCGACGAGGAACATGTACTAGGGTGTATGTGCGACTCGTTCAGATCATGTGCTAGGCCAAAAGAAAGAAAACGATTGATCCAGTATCGGCGATCAGTACCAATGAGTAGGATAGAATGAAAGAACCCCATTTACGTTACGATCTAAAATGGTAAATCTAAAACAAAAAAAAAAGATCTATCATATCCTTCTATTGTGGTATCAAATTTATGGTTTGCATTGGTGCCGAATCCAATCATTTCCGTTTTTAAGTTAAGGTGAGAAAGAATTCCTCTTTGGTAGCAAATGGTATCCATTAAGCAGGAAATCCTATTTGAATTTAAAAAGAAGAAAGATTATTCCCTTATTCTTGACTCTTGCAAGAACGGACTAACAGGGTCAGCTACTCAGCTAATCTTCATAATTAAATACCGTTACTGTATAGGTAGGTCTCGTTGTGAAAGACCTATTACTGGATAATTATGGGTAGAGCCAAAGAGTGTGAACTGTACAAGTTACCAATAACATTAATTAAATTAAGGGAGGGGGCTCCGGTGTATAGAGAGGACCCCACCGTTTAAGAAGAAACCATAGAAACGATGGAACCCACTATACCCATTTCTATTTAATACTTTTTTATTTACTATGTTTTTTTTGATACCTAGTATCAATACAATTTCGTATTTCGAGGCGAAACGAAAGCCTAGAAAAAAAAAAAGAAAAAATCGTGGTCGGGAAGGTTATAGTAGCAAAAGCCATTGGAATTTTTATTTTATACATTGGAAGAATCCGTTTTGTTATTAATAGACTAGGAAAAGGAAAGGAAATAACTGAAAGAAAAGAAATCAATTAGTTATTCATCAAAGTTTCATTTTTTCAATGACCAGAACTAAACGAGGATATATAGCTCGAAGACGTAGAACAAAAATTCGTTTATTTGCATCAAGCTTTCGAGGGGCTCATTCACGACTTTCTCGGACTATTACTCAACAGAAAATAAGAGCTTTGGTTTCAGCTCATCGGGATAGAGGTAGGCAAAAGAGAGATTTTCGGCGTTTGTGGATCACTCGGATAAATGCAGTAAGTCGAGACAATAACATATACTATAGTTATAGCGGGCTGATACACAACCTGTACAAAAGACGTTTGCTTCTTAATCGTAAAATACTTGCACAAATAGCTATATTAAATAGGAAATGTCTTTATATGATTTCTAATGAGATCATAAAATAAGATAAGGAGGTTGGAAGGAATCCATTGGATTGTTTTAAAAGGAGTTCCTTGGAGAATGAACTCCGGGAAGGTAGAGTAGAAATTAGTATGATAAAAGATGATCGTATGATAAAGTTGTCAAAATGAACAAACACGTTCAATAAAAAAAGATTTATTCTTCTTCCCCTATTCGGTTTTTTTCTTATGACACGATAATCAAATCTAGATTCTCCGCTTTTTCAAACAAAATGTCAATTCGTGTTTGAGTTCGGTTTGGAATTTTATTTTGATTCAATTGAAGAGAAAGTCTATTTTTTTTTAGTTCTAAGACCTGTAGTTCTAGTGGTCGACTCGCTTCTTTCAAATTGTTTCTCATTATTAAGAAAAGGTAACGAAGATAAAATACGAGCTTGTTTTATAGCAACGGTAATTAATCGTTGTTGTTTTAAGGTCAATCTATTCACCCGTCTAGATAATATTTTTCCTTGTTCACTAATAAATCGACTAATTAAACTCATGTTTCTATAATCAATTCGATCCCCCGATTGGATCGGGGGCAAACGCCTACGAAAAGATCGCTTGGATTTAAGAAAGAATCGCTTGGATTTATCCATGTTTTGTTTATTCCTTATCCCGCAAATCCTACTCCTATTTCGATCGGATCAAAACAAAAATGATCAAAAAAGGTTTAGATTTAGAATTAATAAATAGAAATTTTTTATATTTAAAAAAATATATGTTATATAATTAAATGTTATATATTGTTATTTATATATATATTGTTATATAATACGTCGTTTTTCATCTTCCTTGGATTGGAAGGCGGACACGCAGGCGATCAATTCGATCTATTTCTTTATCTCCCCGTGAATTGTATGTTTGGAACAAAAGGGACAGAATTTTCTCAATTCCAACCGACTAGGCGTATTGTGTCGATTCTTTTGAGTAATATATCTGGAAATGCCCATTGATTCTTTATTAACACGGTTTCGAACACAACCGATACATTCCAAAATAACCGTTACTCGGGCATCTTTCCCCTTGGCCATGAACCTCCTTTGGGTTTTTGACTGACGCAATTCTTCTATTTTCCAATCCGAAGGGAACGAAAAAAAAATATGAAGTTGCGAGCTCGAAATCAAATTATGAAAGATTTCGTTCCATTCAATCAATATAGTAATAATAAGTAATATAATGATTTCTACCTAATATTTATATTTAGAATTTATAAATATAAATCGCTGTACGGTATTTCATTTTTCATTTAAGTATCTTATACGATATTGTTGCCACAGCCACCCCCTTTCCATTTCCGTTCTCACGCTATTAGTAATTTTAGCCTGGATCCGAGTTCTTAGTTTCACTAGAGTGAATACGCTTTTATTCTTTTTCTTTTCTAACTTTTTTCTAATTAGAAAAAAGTTAGAAAAGAAGAGAGGGGGTGGGGGGGGGATTAGTCACAGATATTTGATTGTATCTCTAATCTTCTTCACCCCCTCCCACCTCACTAACTAGAATGAAAAAAAGGGAAATATCAACGCATCCGGAAATAAACGATTGATCTCTATCAATAAACCTGCTAAAGACCCGAACCATAGAGTACTTACTACTGGTGCCACGGAGAGGTATGTTTTTAGATCTCGCATTTTAAATCCTCCTTCTTTATTTATTCGTTATTGTATTTTTTTTTTTCTAATTTGTAATACATAATGAAAATACATATATGACCAGATATGTAGTTAATGTCTGACCACCTGTATTTGTACGCAGAATCCCTAATTCAAATTGAAATGTACAACTTGAAATGTACATATTCCTTTTCTTAAAAGAAAAAAATACGTCCCTTTCTACCAGAGAACTCCCGAAAAATATTCATTTTTTTTTTTTACGGCGGGTTTCATCTTTATTTAATACGTATAGAATATAAGTCTTTTATTATTATATGATATATATGATATGAAACCAAAAAGAAGAAATCCAATTGGTGTATATTAATGAAAGAAATAAAGATGTGGAAAACAAGACAGAGATTCTCTACAATGACACTGTAGGCCAATTGAAAGGGATGTAGCGCAGCTTGGTAGCGCGTTTGTTTTGGGTACAAAATGTCGCGGGTTCAAATCCTGTCATCCCTACCTATTACTTATCTTATGAGCAGTAACGAGGGGTCAATTTCAATTGATTAAAATTGGATATACAGAATCCTTTTTAAAATTTATTATATTATTTAAAATTTTATTATATTATTTATGATAGTATATACATGCAAGATGTATTGGGTTACAAAATCCTTATTGTTTGTGATAATAAAGCGCTCTTAGTTCAGTTCGGTAGAACGTGGGTCTCCAAAACCCGATGTCGTAGGTTCAAATCCTACAGAGCGCGATTCCTTTCTTGTTGTTATTAGTTCGGTCGAAAATTACACTGAAAAAATTGAACAGCAATCTGAATTTGACCTCCTATAGATTAAAGAAAGTAGGAGGTCAATAAAAAAAAGAGATGTTAATTAATCAAAGGTCCAATTGATCACCACGTCTGTATTGTAAATATGCAGTTACAAATAATCCAGCCAAAGTAATAGGAATTAGACCTAAGACGATTCCAAATAGAAAAACTTCAATCATTTCAATTTCTTTGAACGGAGAAAGGGAGAGGTAATATCTATCCTTAAATATTAATCCGTATTAACCATGAATCTCAATGACCAAGAATTGGAAATTGGCCGGGTAAGGAACTATAGAATATATGAACTACCGCAGAAGGATTTTTTTAGGAATTGTTCATTCACTTAATTTCAAATAAGTCGTATCTTGTTTAGACCGATAAATAGAGCTGAGGTTATAGTCAAAGCTGCTAGTAGAAAACCGAAATAACTAGTTATAGTAAGCATAAAGAGGCTAAATGAAATATGTTCTTTTTATACATATGTTTATAAAGCACTTCCCTAAATTTCCTTTTTTGAAAGATACGAGGATAAGCAAAATAAAAATACCAATTGCCAATTGAAAGGATAAGTTCAATTGAAAGTTTTCGATTCATTTATTATTATAGACGTTACTAACAAAAATAGAGTAACATAGGTAAGAAATCAATTCATCATCTGTGACATCTACCCGTACCGAAATTTCGAATCAACAGATTCGTTGGGAAACTCTGAGTAAACTAATATAATATGTAAACCAATATCTAGAATATTAAAAATAGAATATTAAAAATTAATAAATTCTATTTAATTATAAGTTAAATAACACAATAAACTTTAAATTAAATAACGTAATAAACTTTGTTTTATAACTTCATTTAAAAAAAGAAACTTTCTTTGAATCACTATGGAATAAAATAGGAAAATCTTTTCTATTTTGATCGTTTTTTTAGTGTTATTGTAGCGACGAATCTTTTTTTTTTAGAACGATAAGTAACCTTATCTTATAATGAAAAAGCCCTTTACCTTTTTACTTTAAATTGAACTTATTAAATTCAGTAAGTATCAGTAGTAGGTTCATTCACACAATCTCTCGAATGAAAAGAAAAAAACTATCGTATGATCAGATCACTCAAAACTAGATTTTACATTTTGTCTTTCCATATTACACAGTCCCATCCTTGGAATTAGGTTAAGAACGAACCCTTCCTTTGGGTCTAATACAACAACAATGCGTACATTGCGAGTAGTGATTTTTTTTTTATTCTTTGTTCTTTTTCTTTCATTGAATACTATCTACTATTGTTACTGGGCGACTAACCAATTCCTTTTCATTAAAAAAAAAATTCCAACAAAAAACATCTTCTCCAACCACAAAAAGTATATTTATAACAGTAGCATCTGTTTTAAATGTAGCATTTAATTGAATCGCGAGAATATCATAATCCTCTTCATGAATTATTGGAAACCAAGAACCCGTCAGATTCACATTTTACCTGATTCTCGGTTTCTAGTCCGCGAAGCCAATAATAATAATAGAGAAACCCCTTATAT